TTTGTAATTCAATACACAAATTAATGGGTTCTGTTAGATTAGCTATATGCTGTGTATTATCAACGATTTCCACAGAGGGTGGTAAAATAATGTCTTGAGCAGTTACATATCCAGGACCCTTGACACAAATAGACGCGTTACGAGTTCCATACAGATTACTTCTCAATACAATTTCTTTCAAATTCATTAAAATTTCATGTACAGATTCTTGAATACCTACGATGGTAGAATATTCATGTGGTATTTTCTCAGATTTTGCACGTGTAATACATGTTCCTTCTATTTCTCCGAGTAAGGCTCTTCGCATCGCGATGCCGATTGTATCGGCTTGGCCTTTCATAAGTGGGGCCAGAATAAAGCGTCCATAATAAAGACGCTTACTGTCTGCTCTTGATTCAACACACTTCCACTGTAGTGTCCGAGTAGATACTGTTACTTTCTCTCGAACCATAGTAATATTATTTGATCAAATCATTGAATTATTTATTTCTCTTGAAATCTCTTCAATGTTTACACACGTCTTTTTTTGGGGGGCCTACAGCCATTATGTGGCATAGGGGTTACATCCCGTATGAAACTTAATAGTATGCCACTTCTACGAATAGCTCTTAATGCCGCATCTCTCCCGAGACCCGGGCCCTTTATCATGACTTCTGCTCGTTGCATACCTTGATCCACCACTGTCCGAATAGCATTTCCCGCTGCGGTTTGGGCGGCAAATGGTGTCCCTCTTCTTGTACCCTTGAATCCACAAGTACCGGCGGAGGACCAAGAAATTACTCGACCTCGTACATCTGTAACAGTCACAATGGTATTGTTGAAACTTGCTTGAACATGAATAACTCCCTTTGGTATTCTACGCACATTCTTACGTGAACCAATACGTCTATTTCTACGTGAACCAATTTTTGGTATAGGTTTTGCCATATTTTATCATCTCATAAATATAAGTCAGAGATATATGGATATATCCATTTCATGTCAAAACAGATCCTGGTTTTTTACTGATTTTTTTGTACATCTGTACATCAGGTCCTTTAGATTTCGGGAGTCCTTTTTGTTTTAGAAAGATTATCCTTGTCTTTGTTTATGTCTCGGGTTGGAACAAATTACTATAATTCGTCCCCGCCTACGGATCAATCGACATTTTTCACAAATTTTACGAACAGAGGCCCTTATTTTCATATTTGTCACTCCTTTTCTTAATTCTGAATCTACTTAATTGGAAGAAAATAAGTTTCTTAAAATCTTTAACTTCGAATTGTATCCCCACGAAAGAATGTTGAAATTGAAAAAACCACCTAATTATGTGAGTCTTTACTTTAGAGTATACAAAAGAGTATACAAATTATATGTCCTTTAGTTGAATCATAAGAACTTACCACAATTTTGATTCTATTTACTGGTAGTATACGTATAAAATTACGTTGAACCCTTCCCGAAGCAAAACCCAGAATCAGATTTTCATTATCTAAACGAACTCGAAACATACATACCATTGGGACGTAGTTCAGTAATTAAAACCTCGCGAATCTTTTTTTTTCTTTCATTCCAGGGAAAACGGCCTTGAAGTATCAACGAATCTAAGAGGCATAGTATTAGAAACCTACCTTTTTACCTTTTTTTTTCACAAAACAAATAGGCAAGTTCCGCATATAATTCGGCTATCAGAAAGATTACCATATATAACACAAAATTTCTCCGCCGATTCCTTCTATTCGAGCCTCTCGGTCTGTCATTATACCTCGAGAAGTAGAAAGAATTACAATCCCCATTCCGCCTAAAATTCTCGGAATTCGTTGATAGTTAGAATAGATTCGTAGGCCAGGCCGGCTGATCCGTTTTAAATTTAAAACAGTTCTATACGCTCCTTTCCTATTTCTCCTATGTCGTAGGGTTAAAACTAAAAAATATTTATTGCTTTCTTGATGTTTTCTCACGTTTTCAATAAAACCTTCTCGTAAAAGGATTTTAACAATATTTTCAGTGATGTAAGTAGATGGTATTCGAACTGTTCTTTTTTCATTCATGTCAGCATTTCGTATAGAGGTTATTATGTCAGCAATAGTGTCTTTACTCATGATAAACTAAGATTATTGTTGCCCCCGAATTTTGATATAATCAACATGCTCTTTTTCTTTTTTTTTTGAATTCATAAATATTTATGAATTATTAAAGGTATATACGTGATATATAAACAATCTACTAATTAAATTAATCTATTTCATTCAAATACTATAAACTACATCACGGTCTTCCCTTATAATACTTCAGGTGCTAATGAAACGATTTTAGTGAAATTTAACTGTCTTAATTCCCGGGGGATCGCGCCAAAAATCCGGGTTCCTTTTGGATTTCCTTCTTGATCAATAACAACTGCAGCATTGTCATCATATCGTATTATCATACCGTTGTCGCGTTTGAGTTCTTTACAAGTACGTACAATTACAGCTCGGACCACTTCCGATCTTTCTAGAGGTGTATTTGGTACTGCTTCTTTGATTACAGCAACAATAACGTCACCAATATGAGCATATCGTCGATTACTAGCTCCTATGATTCGAATACACATCAATTTTCGGGCCCCGCTGTTATCCGCTACATTCAAATGGGTTTGAGGTTGAATCATATCGTTTTTTTTTGTCTTTTTCAATGTAAAGGGTGAAATAAAAAAAAGAAATATTGTTTGTTCAAAACAAAACAAGAAACCTGCAATTGTTTTTTTATACAAAAAACGATTTCCTTTGGTTCTTCCTATCCTATACCGAAAGAATGAATTGGGTTCGTATAGGCATTTTGGATGCCGCTATTGAAATAGCCCTTCTGGCTATATTTTCTGCTACTCCGCTCATTTCATAAAGTATTCTGCCGGGTTTAACAACAGCTACCCAATATTCGGGAGATCCTTTCCCCGAACCCATACGTGTTTCTGTAGGTCTTACTGTAACGGGTTTGTCTGGAAATATACGTACCCATATTTTTCCACCGCGGCGTGCATTTCGTGTCATTGCTCGCCGACCCGCTTCTATTTGTCTAGATGTGATCCAAGCGGGTTCAAGCGCTTGAAGAGCATATCTACCAAAGCAAATACGATTACCTCGATAAGATATTCCTTTCATTCTTCCTCTATGTTGTTTACGGAATCTGGTTCTTTTGGGGTTATAGTTGATGGTTGTTTATCAATTCCACCCATCTCTACTACAGAACCGGACATGAGAGTTTCTTCTCATCCAGCTCCTCGCGAATTAAACGATTAAAAAATAATATACGTGGTGAATAATATATTGAATCGGGGGATTCTTTGAAATATCATTTAATATAATTTTTTTTTATCTTTTGATATATAATTAAACACGTATTCTATTTTTAGATAATGTCGTTTAGGTATTAGGTATAACGTTATAAAGAATCTTTATTTTGTTTTGCTTTTTATTATCCTATCAAATTGACTCAAATTTCTAAAAAAAAAATTCGCGGGCGAATATTTACTCTTTCAACATTCAGTTGTAAGATTAGTCTATGACATGACCTTTCAAAAAAAAAAAATGAATTGGTTTCTGGTTCGTTCCGCCATCCTACCCAATGAACCATTAGGATTCGTTTTCAATAGAATCTTATGCATTCACAGGTTCTGTCGTTCCCACCACCTCTCGAGTAATGGTTAGGTCTGAATTTTACAATGGAGCCCCTAATTAAATTCGTTTTTGAGTCAACCTTCTCAGTCTTTATTGACTCGGGGCTCTTGATTTTTGGTTCTATCCACGTATTTGTCTAATTATGGATCAATTCAGTATTGATGCTTTATTACATTCCCTTTTATGAGATGACTCATAGACCGTACATATTGGAATCATATATCGTTGATATTCTTTTTCTATCTTTCTCTCGCCTTTCCATTTATCTGTATACTTTTATTTTTTGTTTATGCAAAAAAGATTTCAGTTGCTACAATGATATGACTTATATATCATATTTTGACTGGTTCTTTCTTTATATCCAGATAATGCGAAGCGATGAGTTGGTTATTAGTTCTATAGTTATTAGTTCGTATATGGGTTGTTCCATTTTTTTGAATCCTAATCCTAAAAAAACCAACGAGTCACACACTAAGCATAGCAATTATATCAAACGATTAATCGAATTTTTATTCAACCTTATAGAATTGTTCATTTTTTTTTTATCACTAAATAGAACTAAGTACAAGTCAAGTAAATGCTTATTATTCCTCGTCTACAAATATCCAAATTTTGATACCTAAAACCCCATAGATAGTTCGAACTGCGTAGGAACAATAATCTATTTTGGCTCGAATGGTTTGGAGAGGAACCCTACCTTCTCTGATCCATTCGACACGTGCAATTTCTTTTCCGTCGATACGCCCTGCAATTTGTACTTGAATTCCTTTTGTACCTGCCTGTTCAGTTAATTCAATAGCTTTTTTCATTGCTTTGCGAAATGAAACTCTATTCTTTAATTGTCCGGCTATAAATTCTGCAAGAATATTGGGGTGCCCATAAGGGTTTACAATTCTTGTAATAGCAATGTTGAGCTTTCGGTTTACACAATTGAGTTCTTTTTGTACATTGAACTGTAATTCTTCGATTTTTCGAGTCCTATCTTCTATTAATAACTTGGGGAATCCCATATAGATTATGACCTGAATCAAATCGATTCTTTTTTGAATCTCTATACGTGCAATTCCCTCGACATTAGAGGATATTTTCAGATTTTTTTGTACATAATTTTTGATACAATCTCGTATTTTTTGATCTTCTTGTAGATCCTCGGAATAATTTTTTGGTTGTGCAAACCAAAGAGAATGATGACCTTGGGTTGCACCAAGTCTGAAACCAAGTGGATTTATTTTTTGTCCCATAATCCCCCACTACTATATATATCGTGAAACGTCATATCTGTGTGTTTTTTTTTTTTATCCATTCGGGTTTTTTTAAGCATAACATAATATAGCGTATTTGTAGTTTTTCTAAACTAGAATATTC